TCCTCTTTATGATAAATGATCCATTTGCCCCGAAATGACCCAGTCCAATAGGGAAATCCCAATTCAGTGGGCCTTTTGATACAATCAAATAGATTGCCACAAAGGCGCCATATTCTAGGAGCCCAAACTATGTGATTGAATAAATCCTCCTCTATCTGTTGCGGATCGAGGGCCCCTTCCCCTTCTTCAAACTCCGATTCGTATTTTTCATATAGAAATCCCTGATCAACGATAGAACAAGATCCATTTTGCATCATATCTAACTGATTCCTTGGTTCGGACCGAAGAAGTAATGTCACTCGATTCTTATCAAACTGACTGCAAGATTTTTCTGTCCGTGAGGATCCCGCCAGAGCCAGAGCGCCTTCTACTTCTAATAGTAAGAATAGTAATAGGCCATGAACTAGATCAGAATCATTCTCAACGAATCCATAAGAAGTGATCCAATTTTTTTCATCGTGTCTGGATGAAGACCAAAGATCTTGAGCGACCGATCCGGCAGAACAACTCAAAAGATAAAGAAGTATCGTGAATTTCTTCATGCTCGTTCCAAGTTCGAAGTACCATTTGTACAAATAAGAATCCCCTACCTTACATGATTTCTTCTTCATATAGATAGATATAGGATCTATGGGGCAATTACTTAGAAGTACATTTTGTGTAACAGCCTTTCCTATCTGATAGAAAAGGATCCCATGATCCTGAACCGATCTTATCTGGGATCGAAAATCCCAAGTTTTTCTATGAAGAGCTGATCTAATTGTATTAGTTTCTATAATGGATTTCTTCTGTGTAATACTAATTGATAGGGCCTCATTGATAAGTGCTACAAGATCTCGCGCATTGGAACCCATGGTTATGGACCCGAATCCGTTAGTATGGAACATCTTCTTTTCCAAGTGAAATCCCCTAGTATATGAAAGAATGAAAAAGTGCTTTCGTTGTTGTGGAAGAAGAAGCCTTCGTATCTTAATGCATGTATTGAATTTCTTCGGAGCTATTAGAGCGGGATCCACTTTTTGGGGAATATGAGTCGAAGCAATAACAAGAATCTTTCCAGTGGAACATCTTTCACAATCCCTGGAGAGATAGTTCTCTAATAGACCGAGGGATAAGTAATTCGACTCATTCACATGCAGATCATGAATGTTTGGAATCCATATTATGCAAGGAGACATTGCTTTTGCTAATTCGAATTGAAGGGTTATATCAAATCGGTCTATTTTCGGCGTCATATACATAGTTAGCACATTCGTCATAGTTAGCAGCTCCGTATCAATATCAAGGTCATCATCACTATCATCAATATCGTCACTATCATCAATATCGATATCATCAAGAAGATAACCTTTAGGCTTGTCATCCAGGAACTTGTTCGGAAAGACCGTAATGAAAGGAACATAGGAGTTTGTCGCTAGGTATTTGACCAAACAGGATCGTCCAGTTCCTATAGAACCTATCACTAAAATACCTCTAGAAGGGGATAGGGCTAAGCGGAGCGAAAAGGGTTTTCCATGAGGAGATGGGGAAGGGGAATGAAAACTATCAGCCCCACACGAGGTTTGTGAATAAGTGATTGTCTGATAATGAGCAAGGAATATCCGTCTTTCTGCTAAACAGGATCTATTGAACTCATAATTCATTAGATCCTTTTGATGAATGTCAACTAAGTATCGTAAGGAAATTGATCCCGGTTGTTCAATCATTTGATAACCAGAGTCATTCTTTGTTAAATGATCACTATGAGTCAGACTCAATAGGATTTGATCAATCCTTTTTTCTGTCGTTAAGGTGGAGAACTGAACCAAGAATTCTCTTTCTTCATCATCAATCGAATCACTGTTCGCGACCCAGAATTCTATTTTCTCATCAATCCAATCACCGTTCACGTTTTTTCTTTTTCTTATCAATGAATAGATCTCTTTACTTGTACGACTTAGATGTCTCGTATTTCTCGAAAAAATGATTCGATTGATGGGATTTGGTATGAGATCGATGAGATTGATCTTCCAATATTTCTTCTTAGAACGGATTGATTTGACCCCATAAGCGGGACCACCACCCAATAGCATGTTGCCACCAGAAGCAGAACCCCGTATTTCTTCCAGAGAATCTCCTAATTGTTCCAGAACAACTAGAAAGAGATTCTTTAACCAGAAAGGATTCATTTCAGATGTAGGATACCTATCCAGAAGTTTTCGAGATTCCATCATGTATGATGGAATCATCAAAGATTTGATCTTTTCTAACTCTGTCTGTAACTCACTAGAGGCTCGGGAAACAAAGAGAAGATGTATACGAACGAGATATCCAGCAACAAGAAGAAGGAAAAAGATGGAATAGAGGAACTCCCGAGCATTTGTTGATCTCAGATGTGTCCGTATCAATGGAACGGGTGACTCATTATTTCGATGAATCGTTTCGTCGGACAGAAGAAGATTCTGTAAACATTGACTCGAAATCTCACTGATCAGAGTCCATTGTGGAAGAATCTTCTGAG